AATTGAGGCAAATCTAGCTCTCAGACGAGCTAGGACACGAGTAGAGGTTATCAATGCGATTTGATAACTAGTTGGTGCGCCCGAATAGAATAATCCAAAGAATTTCTGTTTATACACCCTATTTTTATTCTGCCAATTGAATCCAATTAAATTCAATCAATTGGAATCAGATTCTGATGGAAGGAAAAAGGTTGAAGTTTCAATTCGAAAATCAAATCGAATAGGATAGAAAAGATACAAAATCAATAAACGAAGGTGAGTAGAAAAACTTATTAGATACCACAGCCAATGGTATCTAATAATTTCTACCTACTATTGGATTTGAACCAATGACTCCCGCCGTATGAAAGCAATACTCTAACCACTGAGTTAAGTAGGTCATTTATCATTATACCAAAAAACAAAAAGAGATCCATCACATCCCATCGATGGAGTATAAATCCAATAGGACTTCTAAGCAATACCAATCCAAAAGATCAAAGAGATATGGTGTGGGATCATGGAATATTCATCTTGACAAGAAATTATCTACATAATATGATAAAATAGGTCTCACAAGGACAAGGGCTATAGCTCAGTTAGGTAGAGCACCTCGTTTACACGTGCGCCAATGTTTTTCAGGGGAGTCCATCATGCAATCAAAGGAATTGATCTTTTTGAGAAATCAATGTCTGACTCTGTGGCTTGTAGGGAACAAAACAAGAGAACAATAGCCTGACAAATGGCTCGGCCCGATTCGGGTGCCCTTTTAGGAACCAAATAAAATCCGTCATCGATTTGAGATATTGATAAGGTGAATACCTAGTCTATTCAATGCTAGGCATAATGGGTATAAGGATCTCAAAAATTCTCTTTTCGTTCTATGAATCTTAAGGCGTATGAAGTTTCATATGTGATTCTTTAATCAGGATGATAGAGACTCCTTTTCTTTTAGTTTAGGTTGATCTAGGCCATAAGCAGACCTACGTCAAGATAACCCTTCTTTGAAACACTTTGGGAGTGCTCCTATATCCGAATCCAAATAATGAATTAGAGCACATGGAGCCATTTCCTTATTTTTCTGTCAAGAAAAAATATGGTAGACTAACTGATATTTCTATCAGTTAATGAAAGAGCCCAATGCAAAAAAAAATGCATGTTGGGTCTTTGAAAGAGTTCGAATCATTTTGATAAGAATTAGTTCGATCTGTTTTACCGAGAAGGTCTACGGTTCGAGTCCGTATAGCCCTATACTAATCTCAAATAATAATAATAAACATAATTCATAAACATAAAATATTCTATATATAGAATAGAATCAAAATATAGAATAGAATCAAAACGGATTGAATTTCGAAGATTCGAAATTCGAAACAAAAATTAGAATCTTCTTTTGAATTCCTTTGATTTAGACAAGTCCGAAGCGAGGTGAACACAAAAGGGTTTTGTTTGTTTTGTTTGTATAAGAGATTTATACTATATTGAAATAAAATCGAAGGAAGTGTAATGAAAATAGGATTCCAATCGAGAAATCTTAAAACGAAACATCACAACAAACAAACGAAACTACAACAAACTACAACAAACAAACGAAACTATGCGGTTCGATCAAAATGAATTGTTGTTTTGATTAACCAATTATCGATGACTTGACAATGAATTCCAATTTGAATCGACAAATTTGGTCTATTTTCCACATTCATAGGAGTTCGGCTATGTTTCTGCTTTACAAATATGATATTTTCTGGGCATTTCTAATAATATCAAGCGTTATTCCTATTTTGGCATTTCTAATTTCCGCAGTTTTAGCCCCGATTAACAAAGGGCCAGAGAAACTTTCTAGTTATGAATCGGGTATAGAGCCAATGGGCGATGCTTGGTTACAATTTCGAATCCGGTATTATATGTTTGCTCTAGTTTTTGTTGTTTTTGATGTTGAAACCGTTTTTCTTTATCCATGGGCAATGAGTTTTGATGTATTGGGGGTATCCGTATTTATAGAAGCTTTCATTTTCATGCTTATCCTAATTGTTGGTTCAGTTTATGCGTGGCGAAAAGGAGCATTAGAGTGGTCTTAGTTTCTGAATATTCAGACAATAACAAAAAAGTCAAAGTCAAAATAAAAAAAAAACATTGAGAGAATTATGAATTCCATTGAATTTTCCTTACTTGATCGAACAACCCCAAATTCATTTATTTCAACTACATCAAACGATCTTTCAAATTGGTCAAGACTCTCCAGTTTATGGCCGCTTCTTTATGGTACCAGTTGTTGTTTCATTGAATTTGCTTCATTAATCGGCTCGCGGTTCGATTTTGACCGTTATGGGCTGGTACCAAGATCGAGCCCTAGACAGGCGGACCTAATTTTAACAGCTGGTACCGTAACAATGAAAATGGCTCCTTCTTTAGTGAGATTATATGAACAAATGCCTGAACCAAAATATGTTATTGCTATGGGAGCATGTACAATTACAGGGGGGATGTTCAGTACCGATTCGTATAGTACTGTTCGGGGAGT